ATGAACAAATGTTAAACTTTATTTTATATTTATAATATAATGACTATACTATAACTCATTATGTTATAATAATAATTAACTCATTAGAATTATTATAATATAATAATAATAAAAACTATTTATTATATTTATATTATGCGTATGATTATTTTTTTATTAAAAATATCAACAATATCTCTATTATCCACTAATAAATGAAGACTCAAACTGGAGTTTTGTGGAAAAAGCCCCCTATCGGATTTGAACCGATGACTTACGCCTTACCATGGCGTTACTCTACCGCTGAGTTAAAAGGGCCTATTTTATTCCATTCCTGAATGAGCCAATGTGAAGACGTATACATAATATACGTACATCTATTATATACATAGGTGCATGCAGTATACCCATGGTGTCTCATTTTGGAATAAGAATTTTTTTAGGCAGTCTAGGCTAAACCCTAATTTCTTTTTTATTTTTATAGACCCCTATCACAACGAGATCCGCTCGATTGATACACAATTTAACATAAATCCAAGATATTTGATATGTGATCAAATCATGTAATGAAAAGACCCAACTCGTACCTGGAATCAAGGTCTTATAACAAAAAAAAGAAACTTTCTATTGTTTCCTAATTTCCGAGCCCTGAGATAGGCATATCTCATCTTAACAATGAGTGAATCGGTGGGTGAAAATTGAATTGAAGAATGGGGTTTAACCTTTTTCTGTCGGACAAATCGCCGAGGGGATCCTATACTTCATTAATTATCATTAATTATAATATAACATTACTTCATTTCATATAGATCATATAGAATAGAGAAGTAACGTTTATTATTTTCTATTTCTATTATATAATGTTTATACATTATAATGATATGGATATATCATATTTCTAATGATATAGAATCTATTTCTATTATAGAAATATAGAAATTTTGAATGGTTCGTGAACCATAACCATGAATGAAGAAGAAAAAAATTCTATTGGAATCGCCAAAGGTGGAAAACTTATTCGGATTTAGTTACACCATTACATTATATTGACAATTACAAAAAACTATTCATACTATGAGTATAGTATGATGTCGATCGGGCAGATATGCCCCCATCGTCTAGTGGTTCAGGACATCTCTCTTTCAAGGAGGCAGCGGGGATTCGACTTCCCCTGGGGGTAGGGTACTACGAAAGGAGGTTGATCCTGTATTATCAATAAGTCTAGAATTGATTCTTCCTGGGTCGATGCCCGAGTGGTTAATGGGGACGGACTGTAAATTCGTTGGCAATATGTCTACGCTGGTTCAAATCCAGCTCGGCCCAAGAATTCGCCGATCCATCATGAGATTCTATAAAAAATTTGTCCTCTGGAAACGTCTGGGGAATAAAGAAAAGAATACATTTTATATCCTATCAAGTCTATATATATTATATATATTATTTATATTTATGAATAAATTGTTCCCGTATATTCTTCATTTTTTAATGATCTAGATTCATATCATGAAATATAATATAGCGAAAGGATTAAAGATAAAGAATAAAAATATTTTTTTTTTTCATTGAAGGATTTCTTGCGATTTAACACGATTTGACAATAGGATTACGGGTAATCCCTGCCGTTCTCACTAAAGTCCATATCCATGTGGTATGGATATTAAATATATCGCCCCTTTCTCTGTTACAATACGACGATTTAAAATTGAAATCGTTTTATTTTAATCAAATCATTAAGAATATGCATGCAGTATACCTTATTTCTCTGGGATTGTAGTTCAATCGGTCAGAGCACCGCCCTGTCAAGGCGGAAGCTGCGGGTTCGAGCCCCGTCAGTCCCGACCTAGTACCCGATGACTCCATCAATTCATCTCTTTATTTTCTGTCAAGGGGTGGGGAGTGGGATCTAATTTCCGGAGGGGGTCCTAATTTCTTTTTTTTTTTCCGTTTCGAATTTCTTATTGAGAAATTTCAATTACTTCAATTAGTACCGATTGGTGTGGGATAGACATATGTGTATTGCTACAATTGTTGGTAGCACCCTATTTTGTTTGGATTCCAAGAGATGCCTGTCTGGTTTTTCGATTGCTCCCGATCCGTGGAAGGAAATCGAATACCCATATATATATATGTTTTCACCAGAGTACATACACTAAATTTTATTCGTTTATTGTACGATACAAAATTAACTTAATTTGAACATAGTTACCTCGATAAAATACCTTTCAGATTAAAAAAGCTACCCCCCTTTTTCTAACTCCTATTTTTTATAACCTAAATTATTAATTGGAAACAATCTATTTATATCATTCAAATTTTTCACTTCATTTTTGATATATGTGTCCCAGTACCAATCCAAGGAAAGAAAGGAGTATTTTAATAAAAGAAAGATCAAACAAAGAAAAGATCCACCCCTCTTCTTTTAGTGAGGGAATTTAGAATATTTTTTTATTCCCATTTAAGTGGAAGGTCCTATCGAAGAAAGAACAAACGAAAAAATAGTGAATTTGTCGAAATATTAGATCTTTTCTTCTTTTCCATTTAACTTCTACTATTTGGGTTGGGTTTATGACCAATGGAAGTGGAAGATGGGATGGGTCCGATGATACCTCATTATATGATTATATGATTCTATTAGGTTATAAAATTAAAATAGGTTATAAAAAATAACGAATGGATAAAATAAATATAAATAATAATAAATTCAACGGGATTCTTGATTGGATCAGGAATTAAATTTTTTATTACGTTTTTATTCCGTATGGATAAAAGATCTTCCTATGTTATACTATTCCATTCTCGACGATGAATAGATTTGATAGCTCCGATATTGTTATTCATGATATTGATCCGATTCAATATCATCAGGATGTATTCCTCCCATTGAATTTATAGTAAAAAGATTTAGAATCTCTATGGGATTAGATCCCGAGTTATTATGAAGTAAAAGATGAAATTATGGAAGTAAATATTCTCGCATTTATTGCTACTGCACTGTTCATTCTAGTCCCTACTGCTTTTTTACTTATCATTTACGTAAAAACGGTCAGTCAAAATGATTAATTTGAACCAAGCTTGATTGACTTTTAAATTCTTATCAATACTGGAAGAAATAAAAGGGGTTCAAATTCCACGTCTTAAATGAAATGAGCGGATTAAAATCAGCAGCATATAAGATCTGATAGTATGGTAGAAAGAAATATAGGAACCTTTCTACCACACTATCGATTATTATATAAAACTAGAAAGTTGGACAAAGATATGATATGATATGATATATAGGCTTAATTTAATATGGATATATATATTGATATATGTACATATATTACACATGTGTGTAATATACATATAAACAGTAATTCAATTCGAGTTCTTTGATACATCCATTTTATTTGTACCGATTTCTATCAATACGATATAATTAAATGCCCACTTTGACTCTTATGTCTTACGGTTCTAATTACTGATTTTACTATTTTTTTATTTATTTTTTTTTATTTGGAATATGGATCCCGGGATCCGCCGAAACAATCAATGGAAGAAGATATGGTATGGGCGTAGAATAGATTATATAAAAGAAACCTAGTCATCTTTTTTTTGAGCATTCCGACAAGTGGTAATTGATTTAGCCGTTGACAGGTGATTCCAAGGAATTCCACGGGAAATTCTTCATATTTGTAAAATTAATATTTGTAAAAAGAGTAGTAGATACCGCCTATTTCTAACGCGTGAACCATGATATTAAGTGAGTCGATAAAACATAAATAATATTTATATTTATAGGAGTCTAAAGCAAAGGTAAATGCACAATATGTGAATTGCCCAGCGCAAGATCTTATTATGTGTAGTACTTCGTTGGACAAACACTATATCGATGTTTCCCCCGGTATAAAGTACATATCTACATAATAACAGATGGACTTCCTCTTTGAACAGTAAAGCGAGAAACAAATAAAAAAGGGGGTTGGTTGCTCCTCATTGTAATATCCATATATAATTCTGTTAAAAGCTAGTTCATCGAAATAGAATATTTAGGACGAATTCGGTTGAAAAAAAAAAAATTTAATATCATGTGTATTTCTTTTACTTTCAAAATACGAACAGGGGAATCATTGAAATATTTGTTTGATTGAAAGGTTATTCTTCATCTATTACATTACTTTAACTAACTGGATTCTCGTACTGGATTCTCGTAGAATTTGGAAATGAAGATATTTTTCTTTAAAAACGCTTTGCAGAACAGAACGATCTATGAAACTATTAATACAGTTTGCTTACTCAACTCAATTAAATTAGTAATGATCCTAGAGTCCACTTCTTCCCCATACTACGAGTGAAAGGGAAAATGTAAAGACTACCATTAAAGCAGCCCAAGCAAGACTTACTATATCCATGTGAATTATGTCCCCTATCTCTCTGAATATGAAGAAACTCTTCCATTATTGATCAGTAATAATAATGTAATCAATGGCACAGAGTCAAAAAGGGATTCTGAACGAGGGCTATTGATGAACCAATCCAATAAACCCCACCCATAACAAGTTCATATATTATTTCTGGTAGAATTGGGAAGCATTAAGTACAAGCAAGATACGCAGTTACTTTCTTGTAATTATCTCGTAATTATCAAGGGAATGCTATTAATGGAACATGCACGAATAGTAATACTTATTGTTTCTTTTATTCCCAAAAAGCATAACAATATATATATACAATAAAGATTGATCACTATACATCATATATCCCTATCTACCGTTTGATCTAATACTTCTAATACTTAAGGCCTCCTGAGTATTTCACAAAGACACTCGGGGGCCTTATATTCTATTACATTCTTGCTTGGATGTTACCGAAAATAAAGAAGTTTTTTTTTCATTATCTTTTTTTATTCTATTCTATAAAATTCTATAAAAGAGGCCAATTGTTTATCCAATCCAATATTGATTTAATGCCTGAGCACTGATAAATTATATTATCGCGAGTCTGTATACAAAGCATCTTTCACCCTTTCCCCAGCTATCAAT